AGAATCGAGCTTTCGATTGATCCGGGTACTTGGAATCCTATGGATGAAGACATGGTCTCTGCGGATCCCATTAAATTTCATTCGAGGGAAGAACCTTATAAAAAGCGTATTGCCTTTGCTCAAAAAAAGACAGGATTGACTGACGCTGTTCAAACAGGTACAGGTCAACTAAACGGTATTCCGGTAGCCATTGGGGTTATGGATTTTCAGTTTATGGGGGGTAGTATGGGATCCGTAGTAGGCGAAAAAATAACTCGTTTGATCGAGTATGCTACCAATCAATGTTTACCTCTTATTTTAGTGTGTTCTTCTGGAGGAGCACGAATGCAAGAAGGAAGTTTCAGTTTGATGCAAATGGCTAAAATTTCTTCGGTTTTATGTGATTATCAATCAAGTAAAAAGTTATTCTATATATCAATTCTTACATCTCCTACTACCGGTGGGGTGACAGCTAGTTTTGGTATGTTGGGGGATATCATTATTGCCGAACCCTATGCCTATATTGCATTTGCGGGTCAAAGAGTAATTGAACAAACATTGAAAAAAGCCGTGCCAGAAGGTTCACAAGCGGCTGAATCTTTATTACGTAAGGGCTTATTGGATGCAATTGTACCACGTAATCTTTTAAAGGGTGTTGTGAATGAGTTATTTCAGCTCCACGCTTTTTTTCCTTTGAACAAAAATAAAATAAAATAGAACAGTTAGTTTATCAGAATTAAACGAAAACCCCGAAAAATTCCTTTTGATTTTGAATCATTTATTTATCTACATTCTTGTTTACTACTCAGTAAACCTCTATCAACAAGATCAAAAGTGAATTTTTGCTTTCGGGAAGTTCAAATTAGACTAGACAAATCAAACAAAGTTTATTTTCCTCTCTTGCTTGCATATGTCAAATATAGATAGAGATCTATAGAGAGTCTTGTATCTTTTTGCATTTCCTGAAAATTCCCTGTTGTTGGATTCAGATTCCAATCAATTTTGTAGAAATTTATGATGGAATAAAATTTTTTATTTTTTAATGACTATTAGAAGACAAAAAGAATAAAAAGAATAATCAATCTAACAATGGGATTATGATACATCTATTTGATTTTGAAAGATGAATAAGTCCATTTATTAAGTTTGGCGTTTCTTGTACCTATTTTTTATTCTATTTATATAAGGTTGTATATTTAGTATTAGATATATATTTACTTAAAGATACTTAGTATAAGTATATAATATATATAATAGAAATAATAAAAATACAAGATATTCTAAAGATATCTTTAGAATTAAGAATATAACAATAACAGGTACAAATATTAAATTGAGGTACCCATTTTATGACAACTTTCAACAACTTACCCTCCATTTTTGTGCCTTTAGTAGGCCTAGTCTTTCCGGCACTTGCAATGGCTTCTTTATTTCTTCATATTCAAAAAAATAAGATTTTTTAGATCGGATGAGACCGAATCATATCACTCCTTTTTTTTTATTTTAAAAACTTCGATTCGATAAGACCCGTTTGGTAGAATATTGTATAACATATAGATTCCTACAAACATAACTAAAAAAAGCTCTTATGCATGTGTAAACGTATTAATTACTATGGGTAACTAAATTTGCGCTCTTTGGAAAAATGGATTCGGGCCAATGTATGAAATTCAAGTCAATGTATGAAATTCAAGTCAATGTATTTATTTGTATGTATATAGTTATAGGGGATCATAGAAAGGAAGGAGATGTTTATTATTTTAGATATAAACAATTCTATGAATTACTCCTAAGGTAAAGGTTCACAACAAAATAGTTGATGAGAGTTACTTTGAAAACAAAAAAAGGAAAGTCATATTTTCTCAATTCCAAAAAATTGTATAACTGGATCTAATATATATGAGTTGGCGATCAGAATCTATATGGATAGAATTTATAACGGGGTCTCGAAAAACAAGTAATTTCTGCTGGGCCTTTATCCTATTTTTAGGTTCATTAGGATTCTTATTGGTTGGAACTTCCAGTTATCTTGGTAGAAATTTTATATCGTTATTTGCGTCTCAGCAAATCATTTTTTTTCCACAAGGGATTGTGATGTCTTTCTACGGGATCGCGGGTCTCTTTATTAGTTGCTATTTGTGGTGCACTATTTTGTGGAATGTGGGTAGTGGTTATGATCTTTTCGATCGAAAAGAAGGAATAGTGCGTATTTTTCGTTGGGGATTTCCTGGAAAAAGTCGTCGCATCTTTTTACGATTCCTTATGAAAGATATTCAGTCCATCAGAATAGAAGTTAAAGAGGGTGTTTCTGCTCGGCGTGTCCTTTATATGGAAATTCGAGGTCAAGGAGCTATTCCTTTAATTCGTACTGATGAGAATTTTACTACACGAGAAATTGAGCAAAAAGCTGCTGAATTGGCTTACTTCTTGCGTGTACCAATTGAAGTATTTTGAAATGAATTCATTTCAAAATACTAAATGCTTTGGCAGTAGTAAAAAAAAACTAAAGAATTTCTTGCTTTTTTTTGTCAATTGAACATTCATCTATTCTTTTATGCTCGTTTTTTTTTTGATCCATTTGATAGAAAAGAAGGGAGTTTATTCGTCTCAAAAATAGAATAATATTTTTTATTTGAAAAATTTGAAAAAGTTCTTTTAGTATTGATAAAAAAAAGGGGGAATAACATCCTGTAAATCCAATTTTTTTCTTGATTCAAATTGGAAGTGTATTCTGAGTCTATTTCTGTATTATTTCTAGATTCAAAGCAAAGACTAAGTTAAGTATTGAATCAAAATAAAAAGAAAAAATGGATTCATAGGCTCAATACATTCTATTCGAATTAGAATAGAAACTCATGCTCGATAGAAATATTAAATCTAATAGAATTAACAAATGCGGTAGGTTCATTAACAATTCACAGATTCAAAATGGCAAAAAAGAAAGCATTCATTCCTTTTTTTTATTTTACATCTATAGTCTTTTTGCCCTGGTTGATCTCTCTCTGCTGTAATAAAAGTTTGAAAACTTGGATTACTAATTGGTGGAATACTAGACAATGTGAAACTTTTTTGAATGATATTCAAGAAAAAAGTGTTCTAGAAAAATTCATACAATTAGAGGACCTATTCCAGCTGGATGAAATGATAAAGGAATACCCAGAAACCGATTTACAACAATTTCATCTAGGAATCCACAAAGAAACGATCCAATTCATCAAGATACACAATGAGTATCGTATCCATACAATCTTGCACTTCTCGACAAATCTAATATCTTTCGTTATTCTAAGTGGTTATTCCTTTTGGGGTAAGGAAAAGCTTTTTATTCTGAATTCTTGGGTTCAAGAATTCCTATATAATTTAAGTGATACAATTAAAGCTTTTTCGATTCTTTTATTAACCGATTTATGTATCGGATTCCATTCGCCTCACGGTTGGGAACTAATGATTGGTTATATTTACAAAGATTTTGGGTTTGCTCATTATGAGCAAATTTTATCTGGTCTAGTTTCTACCTTTCCAGTCATTCTTGATACAATTTTTAAATATTGGATTTTTCGTTATTTAAATCGTGTATCTCCGTCACTTGTAGTGATTTATCATGCAATAAATGACTAAAAAATTATTCACGGATCCAATTCTAATCTTTCTTACCTTATACATCATAACCAAATCAAAGTCGTATTTACTTTACTCTTTTTACCCATGAGGGATTCCTTGTATATTTCAACAAAAAATTTTAATTTTTTTTCAGTAAACGTAAATAGCAGAATTGTGGCTAGGGAAGTATATTATCGACCTACCTAACTTTATTGTAGAAATTTTCGGGATAAATGATTGGACCATGCAAACTAGAAATACCTTTTCTTGGATAAGGGAAGAGATTAATCGCTCCATATCTGTCTCACTCATGATATATATAATAACTTGGGCATCCATTTCAAGTGCATATCCGATTTTTGCCCAGCAGAATTATGAAAATCCACGAGAGGCAACTGGGCGTATTGTATGTGCCAATTGCCATTTAGCTAGTAAGCCCGTGGATATTGAGGTTCCACAAGCGGTACTTCCTGATACTGTATTTGAAGCAGTTGTTAAAATTCCTTATGATATGCAACTAAAACAAGTTCTAGCTAACGGTAAAAAAGGAGCTTTGAATGTAGGAGCTGTTCTTATTTTACCGGAGGGGTTTGAATTAGCCCCCCCCGATCGTATTTCACCCGAGATGAAAGAAAAGATTGGAAATCTGTCTTTTCAGAATTATCGCCCCAATAAAAAAAATATTCTTGTAATAGGTCCTGTTCCTGGTCAAAAATATAGTGAAATAACCTTTCCTATTCTTGCCCCAGACCCTGCTACTAATAAAGATGTTCACTTCTTAAAATATCCTATATACGTAGGTGGAAACAGGGGAAGGGGTCAGATTTATCCTGATGGTAGCAAAAGTAATAATACAGTTTATAATGCTACGGCAGGAGGGATAATAAGCAAAATTTTACGAAAAGAAAAAGGGGGATACGAAATAACCATAATGGATGCATCCAATGAACGCCAAGTGGTTGATATTATCCCTCGAGGCCTAGAACTTCTTGTTTCAGAGGGCGAATCCATTAAACTCGATCAACCATTAACGAGTAATCCTAATGTGGGTGGATTTGGTCAGGGGGATGCGGAAATAGTACTTCAAGATCCATTACGTGTCCAAGGCCTTTTGTTCTTCTTAGGATCCGTTGTTTTGGCACAAATCTTTTTGGTTCTTAAAAAGAAACAGTTTGAAAAGGTTCAATTATCCGAAATGAATTTTTAGATCTGTCTATTTAGCTTTATAAAATTCGTAAAAAAGAATCGAAAAATTTATGAAAAGCCTTTTGCCTCTCTTTAGATTTTATATTCCTTTTCGACCAGGTATCAGGAATGACTTGTATCATAGTCCTAATCCTAGTATGTATATTGAGAAGAATTCACTGTACCCCCTTTTCTTTAGTTTTCAATACAAATTTGAAAAATGAGAAGGGGTGTGA